CTCTTCCTTCTCCGAGCTCGGGTTATGGAAGAAGGAACCGAGAAGGAGGTATCAGCAACAACTGGTTTTATTACGGGACAGCTCATGATGTTCATATCGATCTATTATGCGCCTCTGCATCTAGCATTGGGTAGACCTCATACAATAACTGTCCTAGTTCTACCGTATCTTTTGTTTCATTTCTTCTGGAACAATCACAAAAACTTTTTTTATTATGGATCTACTACCAGAAATTCAATGCGTAATCTCAGCATTCAATGTGTATTCCTGAATAATCTAATTTTTCAATTATTCAACCATTTCATTTTACCAAGTTCAACGTTAGCCAGATTAGTCAACATTTATATGTTTCGATGCAACAACAAGATGTTATTTGTAACAAGTAGTTTTGTTGGTTGGTTAATTGGTCACATTTTATTCATGAAATGGGTTGGATTGGTATTATTCTGGATACGGCAAAATCATTCTATTCGATCTAATAAGTACCTTGTTTCAGAATTGAGAAATTCTATGGCTCGAATCTTTAGTATTCTCTTATTTATCACCTGTGTCTACTATTTAGGCAGAATGCCGTCGCCTATTGTCACTAAGAAACTGAAAGAAACCTCAGAAATGGAAGAAAGGGGAGAAAGTGAGGAAGAAAGCGATGTAGAAACAACTTCCGAAACGAAGGAGACTAAACAGGAACAAGAGGGATCCGCCGAAGAAGACCCTTCCCTTTGTTCGGAAGAACAGGAAGATCCGGAAAAAATAGATGAAACGGAAGAGATCCGAGTGAATGGAAAGGAAAAAACAAAGGGGGAATTCCACTTTCACTTTAAAGAGACATACTATAAAGATAGCCCAGTTTACGAAGATTCTTATCTTGATACCTATCAAGATAATTGGGAATTGGGAAGACTTAAAGAAGAGAAAAATGAAAAGACTTATTTCTGGTTTGAAAAACCTCTTGTGACTTTTCTTTTCGATTATAAACGATGGAATTGTCCATTGCGATATATAAAAAATGATCGGTTTGAAAATGCTGTACGAAATGAAATGTCACAATATTTTTTTTATACATGTCCAAGTAATGGGAAACAAAAAATATCTTTTACATATCCACCTAGTTTATCGACTTTTTCGGAAATGATAGAACGGTCTTTGTACACGACAAAAAAATTATCCCATGGAGACCTGTATAATTATTGGGTTTATACCAATGAACAAAAAAAATAATAAAAATATTGATACATAAAAAAAATATAAGAATAAATAAGACGAGACTCGCCCCCCCCCCATATATCTGATCCCTTCACCTATAAGGGAACTTGTAAGCCCAACTCCATTTGTAATTCCATCAATTATATGTCTATCAAAAAACTGAGTTAGCTCGGTTATTCCTCTTATACCCATGGCTAAAACTCTAGTATAAAAAATATCTATGTAACCACGATTATATGACCAATTGTATATAATACTTTTTATTTGGTCCAAGATAATTCTTTTAGGGCTCCCTTTTACAAATGAATTGATTAAGTCCAAATTCTGGAAAAATGAATAAACAGACCCATATATAATATATGCTATGAATAACCCGAAAAAGGCTATACTTACTGAAAAAATGGAATTTGTAAAAAATTCATACCAATTCACAGAATAATTCGAATTTGGATGGAAAAGATTTTGGGATGGGGTTAACCATTTCGATAATATATCAGAATCCATTACTCCTTGATCAAAAGAAATTCCTATTGATCCAACGAACAAAGTAAATAGTACCAATACAAGCAGAGGAAATAGCATAGTATTGTCTGATTCGTGAGGATACATGGAAGTATATTTATTTCCAAAGTAAGTACTAAAGTATCGTATCTTATCATTATCAAAAATTGTATATGTACCTTTTGAAAAAAAGTGGACCTTACTATTCATTGTTGATAAAAGAAAATTTTTATTGACTGTTTTTGGTGCTTCTTTTCCCCATAGAGATATTGAATAGAACGAGTTACTTTTAGTGCTACTGTGATTTTGAAAATAAATGCGCAAATACCCATCAAAGGTAAGTAAATATACCCGAAACATATAAAATGCGGTTAATCCTATTGTGAAATAAGGTATTATTGCAAAAATTGGTGAATATAACCAACTATCATTAAGAATTTCATCTTTGGACCAAAAACAAGCAAGAGGTGGAATACCACAAAGAGAAAGTGTACCTAATAAAAAAGTAGTTCTTGTAATTGGAACATATCTTGTTAAACCACCCATAAGAACCATATTCTGACTTTTTTCTGGTGAATATCCAACAATAGGTTCCATTGAATGAATAATAGATCCAGATCCCAAAAACAATAAAGCTTTAGAATAGGCATGAGTGATCAAATGGAATAAAGCCGCTCGATAAGAACCTATACCTAGAGCTAACATAATATAACCTAATTGAGACATTGTAGAATAAGCTAAACTTCTTTTAATGTCTCTTTGAGCAAGAGAAAAAGTAGCTCCTAATAGTACTGTTATTACACCTATTAAAGAAATGAAATTCATTATATAAGGTATGTCTATGAAAAGAGGAATAAGCCGAGCTACAAGAAAAATTCCTGCTGCTACCATAGTAGCAGCGTGTATAAGGGCCGAGATAGGAGTAGGTCCTTCCATGGCATCAGGTAACCATACGTGGAGGGGGAATTGCGCAGATTTAGCAATTGCACCGACAAATAATAAAGAGGCGCACAAAGTAGCAAATAAAGAGCTGACCCCATTATTATGGATCAAGTTATTAGCTATTTCGAACAAATCCCGAAATTCCAAACTACCTGTTATCCAATAAAGACCTAAGATTCCTAATAATAAACCAAAATCTCCTACACGATTAGTTACAAAAGCTTTTTGACAAGCACTTGCGGCAATCGGTCGTGTGAACCAAAACCCTATTAATAAATAGGAACACATTCCCACTAGTTCCCAAAAAATATGAATTTGTATCAAATTAGAACTAGTAACTAATCCCAACATGGAAGTATTGGAAAAACTCATATAAGCAAAAAATCTCAAATATCCTTGGTCGTGAGACATATAATTGTCACTATAAATAAGAATCATGACTCCAACAGTAGTAATTAGTATTGACATAATAGAAGTAAGTGGATCGATCAAATATCCAAACTCTAAGGAAAAATCAATATCTATGGTCCAAGACCATAGATATTGATAAATAAAACTTCCATTTATTTGTTGAATAGACAGATTGGCCGAAAATCCCATAGCTACACTTAACAGAAAAATACTAGGAAAAGCCCATATACGACGAATATTTTTTGTTGCTGTCGGAATAAGTATAAGTCCAAATCCTATTGACATAGTAACTGTAAGTGGAAGAAAAGGTATTATCCATGCATATTGATATGTATGTTCCATAAGAAAACAAACAAATTGAGATTTTTTTTTATTTTATAATTAATAATTGTTTCCGATTCACCAATTCTTATCTCTTTCGAAAAGAATAAACAATAATAATGAAAAAAAAATGTAATATTAATATATATATTATTTGTTATTTTATGTTAAATGTTAAATTATGTTAAATGTTGAAAGTAAAAAAAAAACTATTATTCACAGAATAAAGTATAGATAATGATTAAAAAAAAGGATCTATTCCGAACAATACATGTCTTTCACATACAACGATAAATAAAAATGAGTAACCCTTTTTTGAATGGCAGTTCCAAAAAAATGTATTTCTATGTCAAAAAAACATATTCGTAGGAATATTTGGAAGAAAAAAGGATATTTAACTGCAGTAAAAGCTTTTTCTTTAGCGAAATCGGTTTCTACTGGACATTCAAAAAGTTTTTTTGTGCGACAAACAAATAATAAAGTCTTGAGATAATCGGAATTGACATAGCCCGAAGAACTGAAAATTTTTTAAGATGAACGATTCACATTAATTAATGTATTGAACTACTCAATATTAGTTATAACTAGCTGCGGTATGTAGAATAAGAGTTTTCTGTATTGTATATTGGGTTCTTATTCTTATTAAGAATAGTATTTTTTCCTATCCATTAACTATTCACAATAGAAAATCTTAATCCTATTTTTCTATTGGGGATAGTACAATTGCCATAGAAATTTAAACTCTTTTTTTTTTATATGCCTAGCCTAAAACTTAATTGGTTTTGTAAATGTTACCTTATTTATATTATATACATATACGCAATGAAGAGTATTAATACTTAATGATACTAAAGTATCGGAATCGTTAGAAAAATTCCAAATGGATTTAGTGATGAAATTGTAATACATATGAGATCTTAGTTATTTGATTTTTTTTATTGAAAAAAAAAATCAATGTTTTTCATTTTGAATCCGATGAAATCGGATTCAAAATGAAAAACAAATCATCAAAAAAAATAGAAAGAAAAAGGACAATTCTTAATTCAATACCTTACCTCAACTGAGAGCAAAACTATCGAAATTTCAACTGTATCGGGGGAACTTAGTTTATAGTACGTGAAAGTTGATTGTTAAAACTGAACCTAGGACGATACTAACTAAGGATTATTTTATTGAATGAAGATTAAAATATGAATTTAAACGAGTCTTTTTTCATCGATTCTAATGTTTCCTAGACTATATTGAATCCTTGATTCTTGACGATTCAACATGAATTGGATATTATTATTTCAAGTAAGCCGCCATGGTGAAATCGGTAGACACGCTGCTCTTAGGAAGCAGTGCTAGCGCATCTCGGTTCGAGTCCGAGTGGCGGCATCCTCTAAAAGAGACACAATGTATCCTATAATGTATTGTATTCAATTTCCGATTTCAATTCTGTAATGGGACACTTTTTTTATGATATTTGTGACTTTAGAACATATATTAACTCATATCTCTTTTTCGATCATTTCAATTGTGATTACGATTCATTTCATGAACTTATTAGTCTACGAAATCGTAGCATTACGTGATTCATCGGAAAAAGGGATGATAGCCACCTTTTTCTCTATAACAGGATTATTAATTTCTCGTTGGATTTCTTCGGGACATTTTCCGTTAAGTAATTTATACGAGTCATTAATCTTCCTTTCATGTAGTTTATTTATTATTCATATAATTTCCAAGAAATTGGATCATAAAAATGATTTAAGCATAATAACTACCCCAAGTACTATTTTTATTCAAGGCTTCGCTACGTCGGGTCTTTCAACTGAAATGCATCAATCCGCAATATTAGTACCTGCTCTACAATCTCAGTGGTTAATGATGCACGTAAGTATGATGTTATTGAGCTATGCAGCTCTTTTATGCGGATCGTTATTATCAATTGCTCTTCTAATCATTACATTTCGAAACAACATAAATTTTTTTTGTAAAAGCAATAATTTCTTAATTAGACCATTTTTCTTTGGTGAGATTAAATACTTGAATGAAAAAAGAAGAAGGGTTTTTAAAAACCCTTCTTTTCTTTCATTTCGAAATTATTACAAATATCAATTGACTCAGCGTTTGGATTATTGGAGTTATCGTATGATTAGTTTAGGGTTTACCTTTTTAACCATAGGCATTCTATGTGGAGCAGTATGGGCCAATGAAGCATGGGGATCTTATTGGAGTTGGGATCCGAAGGAAACTTGGGCATTTATTACTTGGACCATATTCGCGATTTATTTACATACTAGAACAAATCCAAATTTACAAGGTACGAATTCGGCACTTATAGCTTCTATAGGATTTTTTATAATTTGGATATGCTATTTTGGGGTCAATCTATTAGGAATAGGTTTACATAGTTATGGTTCATTCACATTAACATCTAATTGAATAAGCTACATGAAAAATACATAAGAATATCGTCCCATATATAACGAAAGTTTGCTTGTTCGAGTTTTTGTTTTGACAACCTGTCAAAACAAAAACTCGAAATGCATCTCATTACAATTCTAATTCACTTTATTTTTTTGCATTGTACAGCGAACGATTTTAATTTTTTTTTTAATTAAAGAATTATAAGACTTTTTGTCTCATTAATGAAACACTATCTATAAAAGTAATTAGATAGGATAGCCTGTACCCTGTCAACTGATAACGAGAGAACGAAATCAGGATAAATACCAATCCCTATTATGGGTAGAAAGATACAAATTGAAACAAATAGTTCTCGTGGTCCAGAATCCAAAAAATTAGAGTATGGAACATTGAATAGTTTGTATCCATAGAACATCTGACGTGACATAGATAATAAATAAATAGGAGTTAATATCACTCCAATTGCCATTACAAAAGTAATTAGTATTTTTGGCATTAAAAGATATTTTGGACTAGTAATTATTCCAAAAAATACTACTGATTCCGCAACAAAACCACTCATTCCTGGCAATGCAAGAGAAGCCATCGAGAAACTACTGAACATGGTAAATATTTTTGGCATTGGGATGGATATCCCTCCCATTTCGTCGAGATAAACAAGACGTATTCTATCACAACTCGTTCCCGCCAAGAAAAAAAGTGCAGCACCAATAAATCCATGAGAGAGTATTTGTAAAATGGCTCCATTGAGTCCCATGTCGGTTATAGAACCAATTCCTATAATTGTAAAACCCATGTGAGATACAGAGGAATAGGCTATTCTCTTTTTAAAATTGCGTTGACCGAGAGAAATTAAAGCTGCATAGATTATTTGCATCGTTCCAACTATTACCAACCAGGGAGAAAATATAGAATGAGCGTGGGGTAATAATTCCATATTGATCCGAATCAATCCATATGCTCCCATTTTTAATAAGATTCCAGCTAGAAGCATACATGTACTGTAATGTGCTTCTCCATGGGTATTTGGTAACCATGTATGCAGGGGTATAATCGGCGATTTGACAGCATAAGCAATAAAGAAACCAAAATATAATATTATTTCCAATGCCACAGGATATGATTGATTAGCTAATCTTTCAAAATCTAATGTTGGTTCATTGGAACCATATAAACCCATACCTAGAACTCCTATTAAGAGAAAAATAGAACCCCCTGCTGTGTACAAAATAAACTTTGTAGCCGAGTAGAGACGTTTTTTTCCTCCCCACATGGATAAAAGTAAGTAAACAGGAATTAATTCTAACTCCCACATGATGAAAAAAAGTAAAAGGTCTCGAGAAGAAAATGATCCTATTTGACCGCTGTACATTGCTAACATCAGGAAATAGAACAATCGCGAATTTCGCGTAACTGGCCAAGCTGCTAAAGTAGCTAAAGTAGTGATAAATCCTGTCAGTAAAATGGGTCCTATGGAAAGTCCATCGATTCCCAGTCTCCAGTGAAAATCAAAAATATCTATCCATTTATAATCTTCTTCCAATTGGATTAATGGATCGTCCAATTGGAAATGATAACAGAATGCATAGGTTGTTAGAAGGAGTTCTAATAAGCATATACAAATAGTATACCATCTAAACATCTTATTTCCTCTATGAGGAAAAAAGAAAATTGAAGAACCCGCGAATATCGGCAAAACTACAAGTATTGTTAACCAAGGAAAATAACTCGTGATAAAGACAAGATATGTTTTGACCAGAAAAACCCGTGCTCGAAATAATAAATTTTATCGAGTACGGGTTTTTGTCGGTAAAGAGGAATCAAATGATTCAAGTGGAGTTTTTTGTAACGTATCAATAAGATAGACCCATGCTGCGAGTTGTTTCATCACATAAATAAACACGGACACTCAAAAAATCTGTTGGGCAGGCGGATTCACATCTCTTACAACCTACACAGTCTTCGGTTCTTGGTGCGGAAGCAATTTGCTTAGCTTTACATCCGTCCCAAGGTATCATTTCCAATACATCTGTGGGGCAGGCTCGTACACATTGAGTACACCCTATACATGTATCATAAATTTTTACTGAATGTGACATTGGATCTATAAATTCCAGTTTTGAGCATAAAAAATTTTCGATCTGGTAAAATTAGTAGTAAATGAATCATACATTTATATTGTAGACACCAGACGAAGCGGTGGTTTATCAAAATTTTAAGAATCAATATATTTCTAAACCTGTTCATGAGAAAAGTCCAAGAGACTTTGATTTCTCTTTCAACAACCATGATCATGCGAGTTGCACATGTGAATTCAAATTGACCAACAAATTGGTCAATATTTCAATATTAATTCAAAGTATTTATTCAATATGAAAATATTTATTATTCAATAGTAAATTAATTCAATACTAAATATATATATATATATTTTATATATTTATAATAATATAATAATAAAAATCAAAATAATAATAAATCAAAATAATAATAAAATAAAATGAAAATAATAAAATTATAATAATAAAATAATTAATAATAACATATTAATTCTAATAAAAACGTATTAATTCTAATAAAATTAGATTAGAATAAATTTATATTATATTAAATAGATTAATATTCTATGTGATATTATGTATCTTATGATCATAACTAATTATTCAACAAATTCGATTGATTGATACGAGTTGATTTTCTGTTACGATGGATTGATGAAACAATAGCTAGCCCAATAGCTGCTTCAGCAGCCGCAACAGCTATAACAAAGATTGAGAAAATGTCGCCTTTTAATTGGCGACTATCAAATATATCAGAAAATGTTACGAGATTGATATTAACCGAATTGAGTATAAGCTCAAGACACATAAGTGCTCTAACCATCTTTCGACTTGTGATCAATCCATAGATACCGATAGAGAATAAATAGACACTCAAAAAAAGTACATGCTCGAACATCATTGACTAACTCCTTATCAATCTCGATTCATTTTAATATGAACAACAATTCAACCGATTCGATTGATTAGAATAGAACGATTACAGAATAAAAGAAGGTATTGGCAATAGATAGGTTTAATTAAAAACCTTATAAAAACCTTAAACCTTTCCATTTATTTTATTTATTTAGAATTTATAAATCTTAGAATTGAAATCTTAGAATTTCATTCTAAGTATTTGTTATTGACGAGCCATAGTAATTGCACCTATCAAGGAAACTAAAAGAATTATGGAAATGAGTTCAAACGGAAGATAAAAATCTGTTGATAAATGAATACCAATTTGTTGAATGTTACTTATTAGGTCCTGTTCCATAATCTGGCTTGATCTTGTAGTCCAAAAAATTCCGTACCATGACGTATCTGGGATAATAGTAATTAGTGAAAAAAGAATACTTGTACAAACCAGTGAAGTGACCCCATCTCCAATGGTCCAAAAATAGGAATCATTGGAATATTCTGAACCATTCATGAACATTACAGCAAATATGATTAAGACATTTATAGCTCCAACATAAATAAGGAGCTGTGCGGCAGCTACAAAATAGGAATTCGATAGAATATAGAATAAGGATATACAAACAAGAACCAATCCCAACGAAAAGGCAGAAAAAATGGGATTGGTAAGTAATACTACTCCCAGACCTCCTAATACAAGAACGGATCCAAAAAATACTACAAGAATATCATGTATTGGTCCGGGTAAATCCATTATTAAAATAAGAAATTAATAAATAAGTCGAAATATTTCATGACCTTACTGAATGGTCCAGGAAAGGAAAAGGGGTTGCCCCATTTTTTTCTTGTCTTGTATATGATACATTCCTAATTGAATTAAAACTTTTTTTTTATATGGATTAATGTAGATATAGATAAAATTATCGAGAAAAGAGTAATGGGGATTGTATATTTCGAAATCATCACGAAAAATATATTCTCAGTTTAAATCAAAGAATAATTCTCAACAATCAATAATTATTAGTTATTATTTGTAGTTACTGACCAAACAAAATAAAAAAGCTTGGGTCTTTTATATCAAAACAAAATTTTAGTAATTGGTAATCGTTCTTGAATCAAAGGGTTTATCTTTGTCTATTTTGATTTGAGTCGAATTCATAACTGTTTGAATTGTATAATCTCCAATTATTGACATTGGTAACCGACCCAAAGCAATTTGATTATAATTCAATTCGTGACGATCAGAAGTGGAAAGTTCATATTCTTCAGTCATTGATAAACAGTTTGTTGGACAATACTCGACACAATTACCACAAAATATACAGACCCCAAAATCAATACTATAATTAAGCAATTGTTTTTTTTTAATATCTCTTTCAAATCTCCAATCTACAACGGGTAGATCTATCGGGCATACACGAACACATACTTCACAAGCAATACATTTATCAAATTCAAAGTGGATTCGACCACGGAAACGCTCTGATGTGATCGATTTTTCATAAGGATATTGAATAGTTATAGGTAAACGATTTGTGTGGGATAAGGTAATTACGAAACTTTGACCAATATACCTTGCAGCTCGTATTGTTTGTTGACTATAATTCATGAACCCAGTCACCATAGAGAACATATTGTAAATATCCAGGAATAAATTGATGTTTCTTTCTCTTGTTTGAAAGAGGTTATGAATCTGGGATATCGTTATCGTATTTTCTTATTTATAGTGAAACAAGTTGGGAAGAAGTTGTCAATAATAGATTACCTAAAGAAATAGGTAAAAGAAATTTCCATCCAAGATTTAATAGCTGGTCCATTCTTATCCTAGGCAAAGTCCACCTTGTTGTGATAGGAATGAACAGAAACAAATAAGCTTTAGCTAATGTAATAAAGATACCAATTGTAATTCCAAAAACTCCGGCCATTTTATTTATTCCGAAAAGTTCAGGAATAGATATGTACGGAATAGAAAAATTCCACCCACCTAAGTAAAGAACTGTTACAAATAATGAAGAAAGTAATAGATTTAGGTAAGAAGCAATATAAAATAAACCGAATTTGATACCTGAATATTCGGTTTGATAACCTGCTACTAATTCCTCCTCTGCTTCCGGTAAATCAAATGGCAATCTCTCACATTCGGCTAGAGAAGAAATTAGAAAAACAATAAACCCTATAGGTTGACGCCACAGATTCCACCCCCAAAAACCATATTTTGACTGTGCTTCAACTATATCAACTGTACTTGAACTATTAGATAATCATAGTCGATAATAACATCACTGTTCCCATCGCTATTACAAAACCGTACATGAAACTTCAGCTTCATACGGCTCCTCTATGGCCACAAATAAATGTAAGGACTGGTTCGGTATTTTCAGCCTCTTTGGAGGATAGATCGAATAAAGATACATCGGAGAGTCCCAGTCCCAAATTAGACCAATGGAATTCTGTCCGCTAGAATAAGAAAAAAAGTGCTTCCGAATTGATCTCATCCTTATAATGATAATTTTTCTTTGTTCGGTAATAACTTAATCTTTCAATAAAATATTCGTTATCAATATATATATGCATTAGTTCATGAATAATGATAAGAATTTCGTATGTATGAATACGGATATAGGAAAGAAAGAATAAATAAAGATCTTTTTTTATTTTATAAAAATTTTTATTCATTCATTCGATTATTGCATCCCATTTCTTTTGTTCCTGTTCTTCTGTCTCAGAAGAAGGTATTTAGAAAAAAATAAAGGATTAATTCGTTCTTGATAGTCATTTCTTTAATCAGTGAATAGGAGCATACTCGAGATCGGAATCGTAGGGAGATACTTCTTGATCATTTCTACCAACTTAAAGCCCTTATTATGATTCGTTTTATGCAGAAATATCTCTTTTTTTGATATCTTACATTATCCCCATTACTAATCCTTTGTGTACCTTGGTGTTCCTAACTGTCCACCGATTTTTGATTGATCCCCGGTATGTTAATACATACAAGGCAGTAGTGGAAACTCCATACAGTTGATCTTTTGCACCCGCTTCAAGATATGATGACTAATCAAAGAATCTCAATCTTGGGGTAAACAGTTTACGCTGCTTATGTTTACTTTAATTTCATTCTTGTACATAGGGAATGAGATTTTCTCTTCTTACTGCAAATTTATAAGCTGTTTTGTTTCACTCATATAACTATCTGGTTTAACTCATCGATGAATAAAAAAAATATCTATTCAATACATTCAACCTCTTTTCTTTATTTATTTCTAGGAAAGAGGTAAAAAGTTCATGTTCCAACGAATCACACGTAGAGATATTGATAACACACATAGAGTTAATGGTATTTCATAACTAATAGATTGAGCAGCAGCTCGTAAACCACCTGAAAAAGAATATTTATTATTCGATCCATATCCTGACATAAGAAGCCCAATAGGGGCGATACTTGAAATGGTGATCCATAAAAAAACACCTATACTGAGATCACCTAAAACAAGGCGGTATCCAAAAGGAATTACTAAATAACTTAGTAGAATTGATATGACCGCTATAGACGGTCCGACACTAAACAAACGAATATCTCCTCTAGATGGGAGTAGGTCCTCCTTAAAAAGTAATTTAGTCCCATCTGCTAGAGCTTGAAGAATTCCCAACGGACCAGCATATTCAGGCCCAATACGTTGTTGTATCGTTGCAGATATTTCTCTTTCTAACCACACAATTACTAGTACCCCTATTATGATTCCAAATATAAGGGTCAAAATGGATACAAACATCCATATGAATCCATAGATTTCTTTTATGGATTCCGATGTAGAAAAAGAATTGATAGCTTGTACTTCTGTCGTATCAATTATCATTTCAACGATCAACTTCTCCCATAATGATATCTATACTACCTAGTATCGTCATGATATCAGCCAATTTCATTCTTTTAACTAGCTGAGGAAGAATTTGCAAATTGATGAAACCGGGTGGACGAATTTTCCATCTCCAGGGGAAAATGCTATTATCCCCTATCAAATAAATTCCTAATTCTCCTTTTGGGGCTTCTACTCTGACATAAAGTTCTTGTTTCGACAATTCAAAATTGGGTGAAGGTTTTTTACTAATAAATCTATATTCAAAATCATTCCATTCGGAATTTTTTGCTCTATCAAAGCGTCGGACTTCTAAATTCTCATAGGGACCTCCAGGAATTCCTTCTAGAGCCTGTTGAATAATTTTTACAGATTCCCCCATTTCACCTATTCGTACTAAATAACGAGCTAATGAATCTCCTTCTTTTTGCCATTGGACTTCCCAATCGAATTCATTGTAACACTCATAATGATCAACCTTACGAAGATCCCATTGGATTCCAGAAGCTCGTAACATTGGTCCTGATAAACCCCAATTTATTGCTTCCTCTCCACCAATAATGCCCACTCTTTCAACTCGTTCCAAAAAAATGGGATTCCGTGTAATAAGTTTTTGATATTCAACAACTCCTGTTAAAGAATAATCGCAGAAATCCAAACATTTATCTATCCAGCCATGAGGTAGATCAGCAGCTACTCCTCCGATGCGGAAATAATTATGCATCATTCGCATACCTGTGGCGGCTTCGAATAGGTCATATAACAATTCTCTCTCTCTGAAAATATAGAAAAAAGGAGTCTGTGCACCGATATCTGCCATAAAAGGTCCAAGCCATAACAAATGAGAAGCTATACGGCTCAGCTCCAGCATAATTACTCTGATATAACTGGCTCTCTGAGGTACTTGAACATTTTCCAATTGTTCTGGTGCATTTACCGTTATTGCCTCTGTGAACATAGTAGCTAAATAATCCCAACGTGTTACATAAGGAAGATATTGTATAATTGTTCGGTTTTCTGCTATTTTTTCCATTCCTCTGTGTAAATATCCCAATATGGGTTCGCAATCAATAACATCTTCACCATCGAGAGTAACGATCAGTCGAAGAACACCATGCATTGATGGGTGGTGAGGGCCCATATTGACTATCATGAGATCCTTTCTTGTAGCCGGTATAGTCATATTTTTTCTTCCTTAATTCATTATTCCACGAATTCCTCAAAACGAGGTTCATCAAAATGAAAAATCTAATAAAATAACTATTAAAAAAAATTCAAACGATTAAATTAACGAGTTTTTGGTTCCCGAATATCCAACTGATCCATTAATTTCTTATAACGGACTCTATTTTTCTTTGACAAATAAGCCAGGAGCCGTTGACGTTTTCCCAGAATTATTCGTAGACCTCTTTGGGATAAAAAATCTCTTTTGTGCAATTCCAAATGGGAAGTAAGTCTACGTATCTTACTGGTAAAACTTAATACTTGAAATTCAACAGAACCCCTGTTTTCTTCTTTTTCTTCTTGTGAAATAACTGAGATGAATGAATTTTTGATCATAAAAAAATTTTTCTATCTTTTTTTCTTTCCCATGGATTTATTTTACTTTACCGAATCGATCAGGAAAAATAAAAATAATAATCTTTATGTCAGTTATTTTAATCTAGTACACACAAAATTTGGATTTTTTCCTATTTTTTTCTATTCTATCCAAATCAAATTGAAAATTTGATTTGGATAGAATAGAAAAGAAAGAGAAAATACATTGTCATGTACCAGAATGTAATACAGCGTATATGTATATCTTTCGGCTTTCATCTACCGAAAAATATCACAGATATATAGGAAATATACAATTAACAAATTCTGAATCGTGGATACATATATATCCTCGACATACTGAAACGACTGCCATTATTGGTATTAAACCAATAGCGATTCATACAAGCTAAATCTTCTAATCGGTAATTGGGCCAAAGAAACAATTTGCATTTAATGAATTTATTTGTATCTGTATTAGTATTAAAATGCTTGTCCTCATTCAAAAATTTTCCAGAGTTTCTTATGTTGCTTTTTTCATTGCAAAATACTAGATTTCTATCCACAAAATTCCAATTACGAGAATTAAAACAAATTAGAATTCTCAATTCTCTACGACGTCTAGGAGATAGAATATTTTCAGGAACAAAGAAATCATAATTACTTTTGTCTCCATTCACAAGCATATTGCCGTGTCTTGCAACGGATTTATCAAAATTATTCTTATCAACATATCTTTTTTTTATACATTTTCTGTTAGTTTGGTGCTTAATTTTATCGATCAATGAAATACCTAGGGTTTGATATATAATAAATTTTCCATCCCTTTTTATAGATAAACGAATCGGTTCGACAATCAATATTCCTTTTTTTATCAATCCTGTAAGAGCTGGATCTTTATGAATTAGCATTCCATCCATATTTATCTCTCCTCTTTGAATCGAGGATATAGCAATTTTACTTGGATTTATCGATCTAAGTAGGTGACAATATACCTTGATATTATCGATCATTCTTTGATTCAAGGAGTCATCCCATCTTAATTGAAAAAGGAAATATTTTTTCAGGAAGAAATTGAATTCTGTTTCCTTCTTTTTCTTGGATTGTTTTTCCTTTTTACCTTTTTTAATGTCTGATCTCGCGTAATTGTCTTCAACATTTTTTTTTTTGTTTTGTTTTCGTAGATCTGATCCAAGATTTTCTTGTCCCTGTTGTTCGTTTTTTTCTTGGTTGGAATTTTCTAATTTAAGATATTCTTTTTGATTAGGGGATATCTGAAGATTTTTTTTTTGATTTTGACTAATATTTTCATAGAAATCAAAATCAAAAAGAAGAAATTTGATTGGTATGATCCATGGTTTAATCCTATATGCATCAAAGAGTGGCACAAATTCTGGGAGGAACCAGAGTTCTAGATTTGATATGGTACGATAAACCCTTTCTTGATTCATTCCCATCCAATCAAAAAAGTGTTTTTTTTGATTGGATGGTTTAATTCCTTGATGAATTGTCTTAGAAAAAATTTCTTTTCTAAGACAAATATGGAGAATTCTACAATCAAAATATTTTCTATCCAGATTTTTATGTGTAGCAATAATATATTCTTTTTCTAGATAATTACTAATAGGTATACTTACCAATACATAAAATGATTCGGGTTTCAGTGTATTGAAATTGTATGGAATTTCTTGGTCTCCTTTTACTTGTAATGTTGATTCATAAATATATGAGTCCTTCCTATTCCCATAATTCATATATTTATATGATAAAAGATCATATCTGTAGTGTTTTTTTAATTTTTCTTTTTGACTCGTCAATGAATCCACTGCCATCGCATAGTAATTTTGCTTCATGTAATGAATTAATTGGTCTTTTTCTTTTTTATGTGAATCAAATTTAATTGAGTTTTTATTTTGAATCATAGAACGTTGGTTGATTCTATTTCGCCATTTTTGAGGTACTAATCGAGACCATTTTGTCTGAGATAAATTGTATTGATAATGGCCCTTTAACCAGTTTTTCCATTCATTTTTTCCAGACTTATAAATTTTCTTTTGCTTTGCTTTGGAATCAAATATTCCTCGTGTCATACAATAATCCTTGATTTTATCCTTAATAAAAGAATGGGTCCTGGTATATTGAAGTACAGATCTCAAGTGATACTTGTTAAGTAATTTGGTTTGTGATAATTTGTAAAATACATATGCTTGGGACAAGGAGGATAAATCATAATTATAATAATAATAAATATTTGAATTATTATTACTGATATTTGTATTAGAAAACGATTTTTTTATAGTCGAAATAAAGTTCATTGTATTTTGATCTGTTTCATCAATTCCTTCTCGATTTGTTTCATCGTTGTAAATCGATTTTGTGATAATTTTTTTTATTGATTCAAGGAAAAGTTGTGCATTGATCCTAAAAATAGTAATCATACGTAGAAAGATATCTATGTATATTTTTTCAATGAATGATTTCATAAAAAAATTTAATTTACGTATAAATCGGATCTTTTTTCTTTTAAATATCTGCAAAATATGTTTCCGTGATTCCGATTTTTTATCATCACAAGTTAGAACTATTTTTTTCTTGTCTTTTGTAATTCGTTCTAGTTCTATTTGATTTCTGATTGTGACTGTCCTATCAGCAAGATCCTTTATTTTTTTTTCTATGAGTGAGTAATTTGCCCAATTCGTGGATCGAATTCGAATGGTTGATTCGCGAATAATCTTATTATTTATTTTAGAATCTCTTACATTTTCATTCGGTTTATATACTTTTACCTTCCTCAATTCAAATAAGAAAATGGGGTTTACTTTTTCCTTCATTTTTTGTTTTATAACTAGAACCATTTTGATAACCCATCTTTTTTTTTCTTTAAAAACTTTTAGAACTTTTACTTTTCTAATTTTTTTTTTGAGTTCTTTATAAATAGGTTTCAAAAAAGAAGGCCGTTTTCGGGGAGAACCAAAAGGAACTTCTGCTTCCATTCCCCAAATTGTTAAAAAACAAAAATCTTCTTTTTTTCCTTTTTTTTTTTTCATTGGATCTCTATGATGAGATCGTATTTTAGATCTTCGCCAAGGTTTAAGAAAGAAAGGAAATAGAATCTTTATCTGAATACCGTCTGTTAACCAATTTTTTGGAAATTCTGTTTCCGATAATTGAACACCATTATAGGTGCATTTAACATGTGTTTCTCTATTCCATTCCTTCAAATCCTCATACCACTCGGACGATTGGAATAATAAAATACGGACAATATTTTTAGCTATTATCAATGAAGGCAATACAATGTATTTTCTAAGAAAAGAATGGGTTACTAACATTGAACTTCTTATTACTTGAGCAAATATAACGTTATCCCAAGTTTCTGAAATTGCTATCCGTTCATTTTCCTCTTTTTTCTCCTCGTTTTTTTTTTTCTTTTCTTTTGTCTCTTCCTCCTCAAAATTGGAAATTTTCAATTCCGGTTCTCTCTCGACCGAATTCCTAAAAATGAGATTCATCATTTCAGAGATATCAAAAGAAGAAAAAAAAAATGTTTTGTCTATTCGATCCAAAAAAAGGGGGGAATGCGCATTTGCTTGAAACATTTGCCAAATAACTGTTTTACGTCTTTGAGTACGCATGGATCCTTTTATTATATCCCTACGAAAATCCGATTGTTGCGAGTAGCGTATCAAAGCCACCTCTTCTGTTTGATCACTATCAATATTATTATCCTTATTAGTAATAGAATTGGTATTATTCTCATTTTCAGTATAAATTATCACACGTTTGGCTTTTCTTGAACGAATTTCATTATCTTCCGTCGATTTTTCCTCATTTTCTTCCTCCTGTTCTTCCAAAACATTGGTCAATTTATATGACCATCGAGGAACCTTTTTACTGATTTCTTCTATTCCAATAGATTCATTTCTAGTTGTTTGATCATTTGGATCAATTGTAATTATATCGAATACAAATTTCAAAGATTTTGCTTGACTTTCTGAATCAATTTTTCTTTGTTCTGCCAATAAAGAACAGTTTTTCAAAAAAAAATTGGGTGTGAATTCAAAAGAAAGTGAAGTTAAGGAATTACCAATATAATTCAAAAATGATTTACCACCACCAAGACCAAGTGAATTCTTTTTATTTTCAAATTCTCGGAAATTATTAGGAAGTAGCTCATGGATCTTATTTATCCAAAGACTTTTTATGGAATCTTCCATATAAGGGAAAAAATCATTCATGATTGTACGTAAATCAAAAATTTTTATTGCTCCACGGCATGGTCCGCTCAATAAAGGATCATATGTTTTGGTCAAACATTCTTGCTCATGATTGCAAAATCTAGTCCTTTTTTCTAGCATATCTAGAGAAAGAAATCCCTTTTCTTTTTTTTCTTTTTCTAGAGCTTTTATTCGACTTATTAATTCATTGCTCAAGTTGTATTTTTTTTGTTCATTGGTATAAACCCAATAATTATACAGGTCTCCATGGGATAATTTTTTTGTCGTGTACAAAGACCGTTCTATCATTTCCGAAAAAGTCGATAAACTAGGTGGATATGTAAAAGATATTTTTTGTTTCCCATTACTTGGACATGTATAAAAAAAATATTGTGACATTTCATTTCGTACAGCATTTTCAAACCGATCATTTTTTATATATCGCAATGGACAATTCCATCGTTTATAATCGAAAAGAAAAGTCACAAGAGGTTTTTCAAACCAGAAATAAGTCTTTTCATTTTTCTCTTCTTTAAGTCTTCCCAATTCCCAATTATCTTGATAGGTATCAAGATAAGAATCTTCGTAAACTGGGCTATCTTTATAGTATGTCTCTTTAAAGTGAAAGTGGAATTCCCCCTTTGTTTTTTCCTTTCCATTCACTCGGATCTCTTCCGTTTCATCTATTTTTTCCGGATCTTCCTGTTCTTCCGAACAAAGGGAAGGGTCTTCTTCGGCGGATCCCTCTTGTTCCTGTTTAGTCTCCTTCGTTTCGGAAGTTGTTTCTACATCGCTTTCTTCCTCACTTTCTCCCCTTTCTTCCATTTCTGAGGTTTCTTTCAGTTTCTTAGTGACAATAGGCGACGGCATTCTGCCTAAATAGTAGACACAGGTGATAAATAAGAGAATACTAAAGATTCGAGCCATAGAATTTCTCAATTCTGAAACAAGGTACTTATTAGATCGAATAGAATGATTTTGCCGTATCCAGAATAATACCAATCCAACCCATTTCATGAATAAAATGTGACCAATTAACCAACCAACAAAACTACTTGTTACAAATAACATCTTGTTGTTGCATCGAAACATATAAATGTTGACTAATCTGGCTAACGTTGAACTTGGTAAAATGAAATGGTTGAATAATTGAAAAATTAGATTATTCAGGAATACACATTGAATGCTGAGATTACGCATTGAATTTCTGGTAGTAGATCCATAATAAAAAAAGTTTTTGTGATTGTTCCAGAAGAAATGAAACAAAAGATACGGTAGAACTAGGACAGTTATTGTATGAGGTCTACCCAATGCTAGATGCAGAGGCGCATAATAGATCGATATGAACATCATGAGCTGTCCCGTAATAAAACCAGTTGTTGCTGATACCTCCTTCTCGGTTCCTTCTTCCATAACCCGAGCTCGGAGAAGGAAGAGAGAAGAGGGCCCTATGGAGAATGTGGTCAGAAATCCATAATAGAGTCCGCCCACAACGACCGAATTTATTATCTTCATGCATAAGGATAATAGATTACCTAGTAGAAAAGATTTCAAAATCATCACAAACCTCCCTTTTTCTTTTCTATTGCAATTTCTCGATTATTATATGATGATTTCTTAACTTTCCATATATAGAAACA